CGGAAGCTATTCCGGTAATAGGCTCGCCTTTGGTAGAGTTATTACGTGGAAGTGCTAGTGTGGGACAATCCACTTTGACCCGTTTTTATAGTTTACACACTTTTGTATTACCTCTTCTTACTGCCGTATTTATGTTAATGCATTTTCTAATGATACGTAAGCAAGGCATTTCGGGTCCTTTATAGAAAATATGGCCCATAAATATTTGAGATATTTGTAATCAATTAGTTCTCTTATTACTTGGGGGAGGAACAGCCAATAGTATTTCACTGCTACAAATATGGATTATTGAAAAAAAATAAGACATGTATTTGGATATTTTCTTTCAACTCCACAATAGTTTATTATTTATTTGCCATGATATGAATAGTTGAAGGAAATTCTCCGAAGATAAAATGGATTATGGGAGTGTGTGACTTGAACTATTGATTGCGCCGTGCAGAAATATGCCTTTATCTGCTACATTGGAATTCATAACCAAATGTGTCTTTATTCCAACCACCGAGAAATCCCGAAGGATAGGCTGGTTCGCTTGAAGAGAATCTTTTCTATGATCAGACCCTGTGATGTCGTGCAGGAGCAGGCTCCGTAAGATCCAGTAGAATAAGTGATTTGGCATAATCAAAAATTTGTTTTGACTATTTTTACTTTCTTACTTAATAGTATGAAAATGCATTCATTTCCTCTGCATCGACCCGATTTTTTATTTATTATACTATCGGAGTGAAACAAGAGATCTAAAGAAGAGCAAAGGTTAGACTATATTAGTAACAAGTAAATCCTTTGTATGTAAAAATTCTCGATATTTTTTGGAGAGAAAGGTCGATCGCAAAGGCTGAGACGGCCCAGAAAGCATCAACTTTGTACGCTTACTTGGGTATTGAGCATTTAATTGAATTCCTTTTTTTACATATAGAATCATTCATATATGTGTGGATAACATATAAATCTTAAGATATAGATTTATTTTAGATGGATCCATTTTTAGTTATTTGATTCGATTCAGTCTTGCTCGAGCCGGATGATGAAAACTTATCATGTCCGGTTCTTTCGGGGGATGGATCTATAAGAATTCACCTATCCCAATAACAAAGAAACCTGACTTGAACGATCCTGTATTAAGAGCTAAATTAGCTAAAGGTATGGGTCATAATTATTACGGGGAACCCGCATGGCCCAATGATCTTTTATATATATTTCCAGTAGTAATTCTCGGTACTATTGCTTGTACCGTAGGCTTGGCGGTTCTAGAACCCTCAATGATTGGTGAACCTGCGGATCCTTTTGCAACTCCTTTGGAAATATTACCGGAATGGTATTTCTTTCCCGTATTTCAAATACTTCGTACAGTACCTAACAAGTTATTGGGTGTTCTTTTAATGGTGTCAGTGCCCGCAGGATTATTAACAGTACCCTTTTTGGAAAATGTTAATAAGTTCCAAAATCCATTTCGTCGTCCAGTAGCGACAACCGTCTTTTTGATTGGTACCGCAGTGGCCCTGTGGTTGGGTATTGGAGCAACCTTACCGATTGATAAATCCCTGACTTTAGGTCTTTTTTAAATTGATTCAATTGTAAAATATTCTGACGTGCGTATCTAGGGAGTAGTCACTTGTTAAAGTGAATTCTCCCTAGATCTATTTATTTAATTCTGGTGTTAATAGATGGATTGTGCTGAAGGTTCCAAATCAGTTTATTTTTTTGGAAATCAAATTAGAAAAATTTGTCTACTTCTTTTCGAGAATGCCCAATATTTGTTTGACATCTTCTATACGAAAATGCTCAATTTTCATAAGTTCTTCTTGACTGTTATTCAACAGGTCAAATAATGTATGTATATTGGACTTTTTGAGACAATTATAGATCCTAGGAGGCAATTCTAATTGGTCAATAAAAATCGATTTCAATGCAAGTTCGTTTTTCTTTTTTCTTAGTTTAGCTAATCTAGCATGAACAGGAAAAAAGGGTAAAGTAACCTTGTGTTGATTGTTTTCTAAATTGAAGTTTTTTTCTTCTTCCGCATGTAAAAAAGGAATAAATAAATCAATCAAATTCCGGGAGGCTTCATGAAGTGCTTCTTGAGGAGTTAAACTTCCGTTTGTCCATATTTCTAAAAAAAGTATCTCCTGCTTTTCATTACCGTTCCCATACGAATGAATACTATGATTCGCATTTCGAACGGGCATGAATACAGCATCTATCGGGTAACTTCCGTCGTTAAAGTTTTTTTTCGTTTTTATACTGTATCCTCTCTGCCTCTCGATTTGTAATTCAATACACAAATCCATTGGTTCGGTTAGTCTAGCTATATGCTGTGTATGATCAACGATTTCCACGGAAGGCGGTAAGATGATATCTTGAGCCGTTACATACCCCGGACCCTTGGCACAAATAAGCGCGTTACGAGTTCCGTACAGATTACTTCGCAATACAATTTCTTTCAAATTCATTAAAATTTCATGTACTGATTCTTGAATACCTACGATGGTAGAATATTCATGTGGTATTTTCTCAGATTTTGCGCGTGTAATACATGTTCCTTCTATTTCTCCAAGCAAAGCTCTTCGCATCGCAATGCCTATTGTGTCGGCTTGACCTTTCATAAGGGGAGCTAGAATAAAGCGTCCATAAGAAAGACGCTTACTTTCTGTTCTTGATTCAACACACTTCCACTGTAGCGTCTGAGTCGATACTTTTACTTTTTCTCGCACCATATAGTTATTATTTGATATTTCATTTTATTTGATCAGATGAATCCTTTATTTCATTTCTCTTGAAAGTCCTTTAGTGTTTCTATTTCTATACACGTCTTTTGTTCGGCGGTCTACAACCATTATGTGGCATTGGGGTTATATCCCGTACCAAAGTTAATAGTATACCACTTCTACGAATAGCTCGTAAGGCTGCATCTCTTCCGAGACCAGGACCCTTTATCAGAACTTCTGCTCGTTGCATACCTTGATCCACTACTGCTCGAATAGCATTTCCTGCTGCGGTTTGAGCAGCAAAAGGCGTCCCTCTTCTTTTACCCTTGAATCCACAAGTGCCGGCGGAGGAACAAGAAATAACCTGACCCCGTACATCTGTAACAGTAACAATGGTGTTGTGGAAACTTGCTTGAACATGAATAACTCCCTTTGGTACTCTACGTGCACTTTTACGTGCACTACTGCGCCTATTCTTACGTGAACCAACTTTTGGTATGGGTTTTGCCATAATTTCATAAGGATAAGTCAAAGATATATGGATATATCCATTTCATGTCAAAATAGATCTTCTATTTTGATTTGTTCATTGTTTTCTTTAAGATCGGTGAGTCTCTTTTAGGATAGAAGGACTATCCCTGTCTTTGTTTATGTCTCGGGTTGGAACAAATTGCGATAATTCGTCCTCTCCTACGGATTAGTCGACATTTTCCGCAAATTTTACGAACAGAAGCCCTTATTTTCATAATTCTTATTCCTTTTCGTTAATTTAATGAGAATTTAATTTTGAATTCGCTTATTGGAAAAAAGTTTCTTGAAATTTTGGAACGTTGAACTGTATCTTCTGAAAGGAATATTGAAGTACCTAATCATTCGAATCCGTATTGTGGAGTCTACAAATTATACGCCCTCCGGTTGAATCATAAGGACTCATTTCCATTTTTGCTCTATCCTCTGGTAGTATATGTATAAAGCTACGTTTGATCCTTCTTAAAGTACCTGAAAAAGTACCTGAAAAGTATAGCAGAGAATCAGATCTTCATTATTTAAATTTAAACGAATCCCTGGAGCATACTAGTATTGAGAAGTGATTCAGGAATTAAACCTTCATGAACTTTTCTTTCATTTCAGGTAGAACCTTCGTGAAGTAGTAACTAAGGTAAGATGGGAGGAGTTTTATTAGATAACCCGGTCTTTTTTCTTTTTTTTTTCCAAAAAAGAGGGGAGTTCTGAATACAATTCCGATATCAGATGGATTACCATATATAACACAAAATTTCTCCGCCGATTCCTTCTAGTCGGGCCTCTCGGTCTGTCATTATACCTCGAGAAGTTGAAAGAATTACAATCCCTATCCCGCCTAAAATTCTAGGAATTTTTTGATATTTAGTATAGATTCGCAGACCGGGTCGGCTGATTCTTTTTAAATTTAAAAAAGTTCTATATGTTCCTTTTCTATTTGTTCTATGTCGTAGGGTTAAAACCAAAAAGGATTTTTTGCCTTCCTGATGCTTTCTTACGTTTTCGATAAAACCCTCTCGTAAAAGTATTTTAGCAATGTTCTCGGTAATCTTAGTAGATACCAATCGAACCCTTCCCCTTCGATTCATGTCAGCATTTCGTATCGAGGTTAGTATGTCAGCAATAGTGTCGCTACCCATGGTAAACGAAAATTCGTGTTGCTCCCCAATTTTGTTATAATCAACATGTTTTTTTTTGACTTATTTTATTAAAGGTATATGCATGAAACGCCGATCTACTAATTAATTTATGTCATTTAAATACTGAATTAAATAGTATAACTATATTGAGGTCTTGCCTTATAATACCTCAGGAGCTAATGAAACTATTTTAGTGAAATTTAACTGTCTCAATTCCTGGGCGATTGCACCAATAATTCTAGTTCCTTTTGGATTTCCTTTTTGATCAATGATAACTGCAGCATTGTCATCATATCGTATTATGATGCCGTTGTCGCGTTTGAGTTCTTTACAAGTACGTACAATTACAGCTCTGACTATTTCTGATCTTTCTACGGCTGTTTTTGGTGCCGCTTCCTTGACCACAGCAACAATAACGTCACCAATATGAGCATATCGACGATAACTAGCTCCTATGATTCGAATACACATCAATTTTTTAGCCCCGCTGTTATCTGCCACATTCAAAAGGGTCTGAGGTTGAATCATTTTTTTTGTAATCTGTTCTTTCAGTGCAACAAAGGACAAAGAAAAAAAAAAGAAATATTGTTTGTCAAAAAGAAAAAGATACCTACAATTGTTTTTTTTATTTTTT